GCTATAGTTAGCTCAGCACCAATCAAGAATCCCCAAGGAATTCCAAGAATTCTTGGTATACATTTGTTCCAACCCTCAACCCTCTTTTCTAGATTCATGGATATTGAATCAATCGAACGCACTTCTAACACCTGTTCTACTTTTGGAAGACCCTGTGTTATATCACCAGATCTCGATTTTTCATATATAAATGTAACTAATGTATCTCCTTCGTAAAGGGTTTCCCCATAATGGCCATGAACAGTTGCTCCGGGGGTGGCCAAATAAGGCTTAGCTGATCGTATCACTATCGAGTCAACTTGAACAAGTATAACTTGACCCGATTTGAGGGGCGGTCCATTTTTGGCTATACATACATTTTCACAAATAAACTGTCCAAGACTAATTATTTTAGATGTCTCTGCACAATAATTGTGATGGAGAAAAGACCAATTCAAATTGAATGGATTTAAAATAATGTTACGACATGGATCGGGATTAAAAATTTTTCCATTTTCATCCATTAAATAATATTTAAATTTAATCACTTGAAAAGTCGGTTTTAAATTGTCAAGTTGCAAATATTTAGTTACTAAGATCTGATTATGAGTTATTAAATGGTAAGATGAATAAAAATTCTCAATTGGAAGGCATGTTCCTAAAGGGCCCAATGAATTCCTAATTGGAATTAGGGGATCCTTTTTAATTGATTCTTTTATCACACTGTGATATTTTACATCCTTGAATGGCCCCATTCGAGAACAATTGGCTGCTGACAAAATTATCAACGACTGACATTCCTTATTTCTATTCAACAACGTATGAATAGTTCCTTGAGGTTGGTTAAGAGATTGTTGAATTTTTGCCTTGGAATAGGAATAAATGGCAGAAAAGGGGTTGATATTGGTACAATCTGATCCATTATCAGAGAGCAATCCTGACCCCGACGAATCATTCCTTTTTCCGATATACGAAATAGGGGATTTCACTAAGTTGATTCTTAGGAAATGTCGAATCAAACCATTTGTCCTTATTTCAACAAAAGAAGCACGGGCTTCTTCGCAAGAAGAACTTTTTTTGTCTTGGTTCCAATTCAATACTAAACAAGTCCGAACTAATTGAATACTTGTGTCAGAAATTCCTCGAATCGGTTTACCATTTCCATAAAGGATATAATTGACAATTCGAAGTTGCACATTCTCCCTTTCCTGCAATGGATCCGGTGGAAAAAGGGTTGCTAAATTTATACCGTCCGTTATTTCATATGTGACGACAGGTCGAACTAAAACAAAAAACCTTTTCTTACTAGGTGTAATTCGTTGGACATAGATCCAATTTTTAACTTTTTTGTATTCCTTGGAATTTCTTTTTCCTGTTCCTGGTGGTATCAAAACGCCGGTATGTCTGGATATCTTATCTGTCTCTCCAGGAAAATGGATATCTCCAGAAAAGATTTTCAGTTCAATTCGTTTTTTTTTTCTCTCCACCCGGACCAACCCACCGACTCGGCTTCTTAGATTTAAGGTGATTTGTGTATCGACCCCAACGATACTATTGTTCCGTACCATTATGGAAGAAGATCCGGGCAAGATATGCACCTCTTCAGGAATGAAAAAAAATCGATCTACTTTCATTTGGTATTTTGGCCTAAATTCCTTGACTCCTCGATACTCAATCAAATCCTCTTTTTTGATGACTGAATGCGTTTCTATAGTCCCATATTTAATAATGCCCGAACTCTTTCTTCTGTATCGAGGATCATCGAAATAAGCAAGAATACTATTTCGACGGAAAATACCATTTACGGGGATTTCAATCGAGATACCTGAACAGGGCATTAGTTCATTCTCGAGTTCTTGAATCGAGTGTAGTGGAATGATGAATTTATTTCTTCGCCTTTTTGACAATAAATCAGAATTCTCGTGGAGAATAGGCGAATATACGAGATTATACTGACCAGTACATATGATTCGATTAAGGTCTGAATAATCAGGAATCCTATCTTCTTTTTGACCATAAAAATCCGAACTAAACAATTTCTGCCTGGCCTGATCATTGGTTACTGAAAGATTAGAAGTATATCTTCGCTTGCCAGAAAGAGAATGCGCATTCATTTGATCCTGATCCTTGTGGATCGAAAGGTAGACTAGACTGGACCTGCACGGCCCTCCTAATAATATCCATAAATGACTTGTTTTTGGTAATAGATGAACATTACCATATGTAAATTCGGGTGCATGATAGACATCGGTACTCCAGTGCATTTCTCCGTCTGAATCAGAATAAATATGTTTTCGAACCGTCTCTTTAAAATTCAAAGTGGATATTCCTGCGCGAATCTCAGCAATTACTTGTTCTGATTCTACATATTGATCGTTTTGAACTAAAAGCAAACTTTTGGGTGGAATATTCACATTATGTAGAATATCTTCACTCTCAATAGTTACATACAAGTCTATAGAACATAGAAAGGCGGGATGCCCATGACGTGTACGTGTCGGATGAACCAAGTCCTCATTGA